TTTTGGAGGCCCTTATCCTCATTACGCCTAGCATTTAGTGGGCTGGATATTTACCTTATCAACTAGCAAATCAATAAGGGTTCTATTTGATTAGGCACCTGAATTGGCACCTGAATCGGACTGAACCGACTGTTTGTCAGGCTACTGTTCTCCTATTCTCTCGAATCCATGAAGTAAGACATTGATTTTGCAATAAGATCAATTATGTTCATTGCATAATAAGCTCCCTTGAAAAGCATTGGCGCACGTGTAAGCGAGTTGCTCTACCGAACTGAGCTATAGCCCTTGTCAGAGATATCTTAACATATAGATAATTTCTTGTCAAGATGAATATTCTCTAATGCCAGAGGATATCCCTTTGATCTGCTTACTATATAACATAGTAATAACGGAGCAGTATTGCTTATAAAAAGGATTCGATCTATAATCGATCGAAGTAATGGGTCTTCCTTTGTGGTGATAAATTGCCTACTTAACTCAGTGGTTAGAGTATTGCTTTCATACGGCGGGAGTCATTGGTTCAAATCCAATAGTAGGTAGGTAGGTAGAAAAATTACTAGATAGCATTGGACTTACTTCGCTTCGCTATCTAATAACTTTTTCTACTCCTCTTCCCTTTTTCTTTGTATCAACTAAACCTTTGGATTGTCTTCAATTGGATGGGGGAATCCAATTGATAGCCTCGACTCGTATCCTAGCTCGTCTGAGAGCTAGCTTCGCTTCAACCAATTCTTTCGTACCCTCAGCTCTACTCAAGTTAGCTTCGGCTATTTCAAGTGCCTGTTGAGCTTCTTCCGGATCAATGTCACTACCCAGTTCCGCATCATTTCCTAAAATGATGATCTCATTATTAACTATTCTCGCAAAACCGCTCCACAGAACCGCCGTTAACCATTGGTCGTTGAGGAGGCGTATTCTCAAAGGACCCATATCTACAGCTGTGTTAATGGGGGCGTGGTTTGGTAATACGCCAATTTGGCCACTATTAGTAGATAAAATGATTTCTTTCACTTCACAATCCCAAATAATTCGCTTAGGAGTTAGTACATAAAGATTGAATTTCATTTCTTCAATTTGTTCTCCTCTTCTAAGTTTATAGCTTTCGTGCTAGCTTCATCGATGTTACCCACCAAATAAAAAGCCTGTTCGGGTAGGCCGTCTAATTCTCCGGAAAGGATTAGTTGAAATCCCCTAATTGTTTCTGCAAGACCAACATACTTTCCTGCAGAACCGGTAAAAACTTCTGCCACAAAGAACGGTTGTGATAAGAAACGTTCAATTTTTCGTGCTCTTGCTACAGTTAAACGATCCTCCTCCGATAATTCATCCAACCCAAGAATTGCGATAATGTCCTGAAGTTCTTTGTAACGTTGTAAAGTTTGCTTAACTCTTTGCGCAGTTTCATAATGTTCGTTGCCAACGATCCGAGGCTGTAACATAGTTGAGGTTGAATCTAAAGGATCTACTGCTGGATAAATACCCTTGGAAGCTAATCCTCTGGAAAGTACGGTAGTAGCATCCAAATGTGCAAATGTTGTGGCAGGAGCAGGGTCGGTCAAATCGTCCGCAGGTACATAAACCGCTTGGATCGAAGTTATAGATCCCTTTTTGGTAGAAGTAATTCTTTCTTGCAAAGAACCCATTTCTGTACTAAGAGTAGGTTGATAACCCACTGCGGAGGGCATTCTCCCTAATAAAGCGGATACCTCCGATCCTGCTTGAACAAAACGAAAGATATTATCGATGAATAGAAGCACGTCTTGCTTATTAACATCTCGGAAATATTCTGCCATAGTTAGGGCAGTTAAACCAACTCTCATACGAGCTCCCGGCGGTTCATTCATTTGGCCATAGACTAGGGCTACCTTTGATTCCTCAATATTTTTTTCATTAATTACTCCGGATTCCTTCATTTCCATATAAAGATCATTTCCTTCACGAGTCCGTTCCCCTACTCCGCCAAATACGGATACGCCTCCATGAGCTTTAGCAATGTTGTTGATTAATTCCATGATGAGTACTGTTTTCCCTACTCCAGCCCCCCCAAATAGTCCGATTTTTCCCCCACGTCGATAAGGAGCTAAAAGATCGACCACCTTAATACCTGTTTCAAAGATGGATAATTTCGTATCTAACTCGATAAAGGCAGGCGCAGATCTATGAATAGGGAATGTTGCACTAGTATCTACAGGACCCAAATTATCAATAGGTTCCCCAAGAACGTTGAAAATTCGTCCGAGAGTAGCTCCACCGACTGGAACACTGAGAGGAGCTCCCGTGTCAATCACTTCCATTCCTCTCATCAACCCGTCTGTAGCACTCATAGCTACAGCTCTAACTCGATTATTTCCTAATAATTGTTGTACCTCACAAGTCACATTAATTTGCTTACCGGCAGTGTCTCTACTCTTGACTACCAAAGCGTTATAAATATAAGGTAACTTGCCTGGGGGAAAAGTTATATCCAGCACGGGTCCAATAATTTGATCGATACGCCCTGTGCTTTTTTCTTCAATTGTGGAAACCCCGGGACGAGAAGTAGTAGGATTGGTTCTCATAATTATCACAAAATTTTCAAAAAAAAGGAATTTGTCGAAATTTTTCTTTTTTTCTTGTTGAATAATGCCAAATCAAATCCAAAAAAAGAGCCAAAAATCCAAAAGTCAAAAGGAAATGAATTAGTTAATTCAATAAGAGAGAAAAGGGGACCAGGACTTGATTTCGTTGCCCAAGCGAATCCCATTCAATCGTTTACTCATGGAATGAGTCCGTTGGAAAGTTCAATCAATCTTTTTTTCATATACATTTCGCCTTTTGTGGAGGATCTGTCCCTACTCTACTTTCCTATCTAGGACTTCGATATACAAAATATATACTACTGTGAAGCATAGATTGCTGTCAACAGAGAATTTTCTTAGTATTTAGGTATTTACATTCAAAATAAGAAAGGGGCCTATTAAGAACTTGTAAAATAAGGATTAGGGATTGATTTGGGTTGCGCTATATCTATCAAAGAGTATACAATAATGATGGATTTGGTGAATCAAATACATGGTTTAATAACGAACCATGTTAACTTACCATAACAACAACTCAATTCCTATCGAATTCCTATAGTGGAATTCCTATAGGATAGAACATACACAGGGTGTACGCATTATATATGAATGAAACATATTGATTAACTTAAGCATGCCCTCCATTTTCTTTAATGAGTTGATATTAATTGAATATCCTTTTTGTTTTAAAAGATTTTTGCAAAGGTTTCATTTACGCCTAATCCATATCGAGTAGACCCTGTCGTTGTGAGAATTCTTAATTCATGAGTTGTAGGGAGGGACTTATGTCACCACAAACAGAAACTAAAGCAAGTGTTGGATTTAAAGCTGGTGTTAAGGATTATAAATTGACTTACTACACCCCGGAGTATGAAACCAAAGATACTGATATCTTGGCAGCATTCCGAGTAACTCCTCAGCCGGGGGTTCCGCCCGAAGAAGCAGGGGCTGCAGTAGCTGCCGAATCTTCTACTGGTACATGGACAACTGTTTGGACTGATGGACTTACCAGTCTTGATCGTTACAAAGGACGATGCTATCACATCGAGCCCGTTGTTGGGGAGGAAAATCAATATATCGCTTATGTAGCTTATCCATTAGACCTATTTGAAGAGGGTTCTGTTACTAACATGTTTACTTCCATTGTGGGTAACGTATTTGGTTTCAAAGCCCTACGCGCTCTACGTCTGGAGGATCTGCGAATTCCCCCTACTTATTCAAAAACTTTTCTAGGTCCGCCTCATGGTATCCAAGTTGAAAGGGATAAGTTGAACAAGTACGGCCGTCCTTTTTTGGGATGTACTATTAAACCAAAATTGGGATTATCCGCAAAAAATTATGGTAGAGCGTGTTATGAGTGTCTACGCGGTGGACTTGATTTTACCAAAGATGATGAAAACGTAAACTCACAACCATTTATGCGCTGGAGGGACCGTTTTGTCTTTTGTGCCGAAGCTCTTTATAAAGCACAGGCCGAAACCGGTGAAATCAAGGGGCATTACTTGAATGCGACTGCAGGTACATGCGAAGAAATGATTAAGAGAGCTGTATTTGCGAGGGAATTAGGGGCTCCTATTGTAATGCATGACTACTTAACTGGGGGATTCACCGCAAATACTAGTTTGGCTCATTATTGCCGCGACAATGGCCTACTTCTTCACATTCACCGGGCAATGCATGCAGTTATTGATAGACAGAAAAATCATGGTATGCATTTTCGTGTATTAGCTAAAGCATTGCGTATGTCTGGGGGAGATCATATCCACGCCGGTACAGTAGTAGGTAAGTTAGAAGGGGAACGCGAAATGACTTTAGGTTTTGTTGATTTATTGCGCGATGATTTTATTGAAAAAGATCGTGCTCGCGGTATCTTTTTCACTCAGGACTGGGTATCCATGCCAGGTGTTATACCGGTGGCTTCAGGGGGTATTCATGTTTGGCATATGCCAGCTCTGACCGAAATCTTTGGAGATGATTCTGTATTACAATTTGGTGGAGGAACTTTAGGACATCCTTGGGGAAATGCACCTGGTGCAGCAGCTAATCGGGTGGCTTTAGAAGCTTGTGTACAAGCTCGTAACGAAGGACGCGATCTTGCTCGTGAAGGTAATGAAATTATCCGAGCAGCTTGCAAATGGAGTCCTGAACTAGCCGCAGCTTGTGAAGTATGGAAAGCGATCAAATTCGAGTTCGAGCCGGTAGATAAACTAGATAAGTAGATAAAACTAGATATAAAGAAGGTCTAAATAAAAAAGAAGCGAAATAGAAAGAGAAAAAATAAGTTACGAAATGCAGTAATTCTTCTTTATTCTTCTAATTGATTGCAATTAAACTCGGCTCAATCTTAAAAAAAAAAAAAAGATTGAGCCGAATAAAAATAGATCTTGATACGATCATGAGACTTGACAAATAGAGATTCCTCTATTCTATATATTTAGAATATATATAAAAGTATAATACAATAAATAAATACAAATAAAGTATTATCATATGATAATGGAATCAAATACGCAGTATTTACAGAAAAAGGTCTTTATTTATTGTATTGGGAAAGAATCAATGAAAAAAGATTAGGAATCGCAATGCTACTATACGCGTCCGGAGGAGTATTCGGAATAATATTCTTCTATAATCCATTCTTGCGTCTTGCGCGGGGTCTTACTAATAGGACTTCGCTGCACGGGACGGGTCTTCATCGAAAAGCTAACTCCACCCGGCATTTTCATACCCTTTGGGTGGTATACCGCCTTAAAAAGTCTAAGGGGGTAGTATGAGATCTGTAGTAAGTAAGAGAATTTGCCCTTTGATTTTGATTGAGTATGCTATTTTTCCGCCTTTACCGCGCATTATTGTATGAGCTTCTAGAGGATAGAGGACCGCGTATGCAGGAAGGAAATTACAGCTTAATAAAAAAGTCTAAAAAAGCTTTAACTTTATGGCACTATCAATCAACTAAAAAGCCCTATGTATGAATCCTTACAACCGGTGGGATAGGATAAGAGCGAGTTTCGGTATACTGGGGCTGTGGGATATCCTTATTTCAAAACCTGACGCGCATCTTGCGTTTGTAGGGGTCCGAGAGTGGTTGAAGAAGTATTGCATGTGGAAGTAGGTAGACGAAACTTATTTAGGATTCGAAATGGGCGCATTCGACTAAAAGTCGTACTGAGACCTTTTTTAAAGGGCATTCTGAAAGAGGTATTTCATTTTCACACTCGCTTTCTTTTGAATCCAATTTCAAGTTCGATTAGAAGGATAGAAAGGCCGTGAGGACGGGAAAAGAAAAATCAAATCTTTTGAATTTTTAATTAGTTCTCTTTTTTTGCAATTTTCTTATTATCCATTCCATTCATTTTTTTTTTATAGAATACGTATGTATTCTATAAAAAATCTTTATTTTGCAAACTCAAAAATACAATAGTCAATATTCCTTATAATAGATATACTTAATTATATTATAAGAATCTTAAGATATTTTTGAATAGATAGAAATAGTAAATTTGAATTGAGACACCTATTCTATGACAGATTTTAACTTACCTTCTATTTTCGTGCCTTTAGTAGGCTTAGTATTTCCGGCAATTGCAATGGCTTCTTTATTTCTTTATGTGCAGAAAAATAAGATTGTCTAGAACCGACGGGGGCGAATTTTCTCAATGTATTTCCACGCAGGATCATAATACAGATATTTTTTAGTGTAAGTAATATAATATGGTAGGGTATGTGGTTCTTTCTACACACAAACGAAAAACGGCTATGGATGCGGATATAGGCTACGAGCATAAATGCATGCATATGCGGAGCCGGGTATAGCGAGTTTTATTTTAAGTGGATCAACGAATATTTTTTGAATAGAAAGTCAATGTATCTAACCAATTATTTCACAGGAGTACTCGTTGCTGAAGGCGATTTCAGAAAAAGTAAAGTCAAAATCATTTAGCTTATTCTCTCAATTTCAATCGACCGCTGCTGGATTTAGTATATCTAATATGAATTGGCGATCAGAACACATATGGATAGAACTTCTAAAAGGTTCTCGAAAAAGAGGTAATTTTTTCTGGGCCTGTATTCTTTTTCTAGGTTCACTAGGATTCTTATCGGTTGGGGCTTCCAGTTATCTTGGTAAGAATATGATATCTGTACTTCCATCTCAACAAATTCTTTTTTTTCCACAGGGGGTCGTGATGTCTTTCTACGGAATCGCGGGCCTATTCATTAGCTCCTACTTGTGGTGCACTATTTTGTGGAATGTAGGCAGTGGTTATGACCGATTCGATAGAAAAGAGGGAATAGTGTGCATTTTTCGTTGGGGATTCCCTGGAATAAAACGTCGCGTCTTCCTTCGATTCCTTATGCGGGATATCCAATCAATTAGAATTCAGGTTAAAGAAGGTCTTTATCCTCGTCGTATCCTTTATATGGAAATCCGGGGCCAGGGGGTCATTCCCTTGACTCGTACTGATGAGAAGTTTTTTACTCCACGAGAAATAGAACAAAAAGCTGCCGAATTGGCCTATTTCTTGCGTGTACCAATTGAAGTATTTTGAGTACCGATTGCATTTTTTTGAAATGAATTGAATGAGGACGAATTGGAAGAAGATTTTCTCAACACGGGGAGGAGGTCCCTTCGAAATTGGATTCGTTATTGTAAGGGGATTTTCGAGTATTTATCTAAAGGAAGGAACAAACAAGGATAAGAGAAAATTGCTTCTAATTTGTTTTGTCCAAGTTAGATATATGGCATAATATTCTTCCATTTTCATCCGAAAGCGCTTTTTTTTATTCTATTTCTCTATTCCACTCCATCTAGATCTAAGAAAGAACCCAATGCAATGAAATTCCACTAGTATACAAAAAAGAGAAATAGATACAAGGTCTCAAACCTTGTTATAGAATTTTTGTTTCAAAGAAAAAGAAATATCATATAGAGTCAGCGAATGAAATAGAGTCAGCGAATGAAGCGGATTCATTAACAACTCAATTTACAGATCAAAAATGAAAAAAAAGAAAGCATTGCCTTCTTTCCTATATCTTGTATTTATCGTACTTTTGCCCTGGGGGGTCTCTTTCTCTTTTAACAAATGTCTGGAACTTTGGATTAAGAATTGGTGGAATACCAGGCAATCCGAAACTCTCTTAACTGATATTCAAGAGAAAAAGGTTCTAGAAAGATTCATAGAATTAGAAGAACTTTTTCTCTTGGACGAAATGATAAAAGAGAAACCGAAGACACATGTACAAAAACTTCCTATAGGAATACACAAGGAAATAATACAATTGGCCAAAATAGATAATGAGGATCATCTCCATATCATTTTGCATTTCTCGACAAATATAATCTGTTTGGCTATTCTAAGTGGTTCTTTTTTTCTGGGTAAAGAGGAACTTGTCATTTTGAATTCTTGGGTTCAGGAATTCTTCTATAACTTAAATGACTCAATAAAAGCTTTTAGTATTCTTTTAGTTACTGATTTTTTTGTTGGATTTCACTCCACCCGCGGTTGGGAACTACTAATTCGTTGGGTCTACAATGATCTTGGATGGGCTCCTAACGAGCTAATTTTCACTATTTTTGTTTGTAGTTTTCCAGTGATTCTAGATACATGTTTGAAATTTTGGGTCTTTTTTTATTTAAACCGTCTATCTCCTTCGCTTGTAGTCATTTATCATTCAATTAGTGAAGCATAAACTCATTTGGTCTCCTGATATTAATCAAATTAGCATCTTTCTTCTTTTAGAAAGAAAGCCCTTTTCCTTTTTAGCAAAATTCTTTCTATTTCTACCTGCTCAAGGTATTCATCATTCCAGTACAACTGTTGCAGTAGAATGACAACAGACTCGTGTATAGGGAACTAGATTAGCTTAGCTACCTATCTAATTTATTGTAGAAATTCCGGGATCTGCGATTGGACATGGAAAATAGAAATACTTTTTCTTGGGTAAAGGAACAGATGATTCGATCGATTTCTGTATCGATCATGATATACGTAATAACTCGGACATCTATTTCAAATGCATATCCCATTTTTGCGCAGCAGGGTTATGAAAACCCACGAGAAGCAACCGGACGAATTGTATGTGCCAATTGCCATTTAGCTAATAAGCCCGTGGATATTGAAGTTCCCCAAGCTGTGCTTCCCGATACTGTATTTGAAGCAGTTCTTCGAATTCCTTATGATATGCAACTGAAACAAGTTCTTGCTAATGGGAAAAAGGGAGGGTTAAATGTGGGTGCTGTTCTTATTTTGCCCGAGGGATTCGAATTAGCGCCGCCCGACCGTATTTCTCCTGAGTTGAAAGAAAAGATAGGAAATCTCTCTTTTCAGAGTTATCGTCCCGATAAAAAAAATATTCTTGTGATAGGCCCTGTTCCCGGTCAGAAATATAGTGAAATCGTCTTTCCCATTCTTTCCCCCGATCCTGCTACGAAGAAAGACGTTCATTTCTTAAAATATCCCATATATGTAGGGGGAAACCGAGGAAGGGGACAGATCTATCCTGATGGTAGTAAGAGTAACAATACGGTCTATAATGCTACGTCAACAGGTATAGTAAGAAAAATACTACGTAAAGAAAAGGGGGGATATGAAATATCCATAGTCGATACATCGGATGGACGCCAAGTCATTGATATTATACCTCCCGGGCCAGAACTTCTTGTTTCAGAAGGGGAATCGATCAAGCTTGATCAACCATTAACAAGCAATCCTAATGTGGGAGGGTTTGGTCAGGGGGATGCAGAAATAGTGCTTCAGGATCCATTACGCGTCCAAGGCCTTTTATTCTTCTTCGCATCTGTTATTTTGGCACAAGTTTTTTTGGTTCTCAAAAAGAAACAGTTTGAAAAGGTTCAATTGTACGAAATGAATTTCTAGGTCCCGGGATTTCTTACCATCAAATTGGTAAAAAGCCGCGATTTATTGGCGATTGCTAGAATTATCTATGATCTATTTTGGAAATCCTTTTATTGTTTAAACTGTTTTTCGTTTGCGAGGTGTCTGGAATTCCTTATTTCTATCTCATGCAAAAGAAGAGAATTCAAGGCAAAGGGGGGAACAATAAAAGGATTTCTTCCTTTTAGGAGGGATTGCTGGTCTTCTTAATCCTCTATTGGGCACAAGAAAAAGGCAAAAAAGCCTTTTTCTTGTGTCGATTCTTCTTGTATCGAAATAAGAATCATTTTTCTTCCTATTCGTCAAAGATTACTATTTCTTCTTTTCTTTATTCGGGTCTGTCTCTTGGACCTCTTTTTCTAAGGTTCAGGCGAGGTAGTGGACAAACAGAGGGAAAGAAAATATGGCGGGGGACAAATTTCTTGTGAGCAAATAGAATTGCTTGACTTGTTCAATTAAGTTCAACTTCGAACTTACAGAATTTTTGCAAAAAAAAACGTATACTCTTCCATTGAAGGGTGGTTTTTCTTTTTAGGCTAGTTGAGTAGT